CGCAAAATAAAAAAGAGTAAAAAAAAGAAACAAAGAAAAGACTTATAGAATTTTTTGAATCATATATCATTCTATTTATCAACAATAATTTGGCACTTTTACCAACTTTATTTTAAGGAATCTCTAGATCTAGAAATTCATTTCGTACAACTGAACCTTTTCAAACTGTTTCTTTTTCAGAACCAAAAAGATTTGTGCCAAAATCACAGATGCCAAGAAGAACAGAAGGCCTTGGACTCGTAATGGATCTTGAAGCACTATTTCTGTGTCTCCCTGACCAAAACCTCCTACGTTTGGATTACTTGTTAATGGTTGATCAAGCTTGATGGATTCACCTTCTGAAACAAGAAGTTCTGGTCCTGGAGGTATAATATCAACCACTTGACGTCCTTCTGATGCATCAACTATGGTTATTTCATATCCCCCTTTTTCTTTACGTGCTATTCTGCTTACTATACCAGCAGATGTAGCATTATAAACTGTATTGTTACTCTTGCTACCATCAGGATAAATCTGACCCCTTCCTCTGTTCCCACCTACATATATGGGATATTTTAAGAAGTAAACGTCTTTTTTCGTAGCAGGATCGGGGGAAAGAATAGGAAAGACGATTTCACTATATTTTTGACCGGGAACAGGACCTATCACAAGAATATTTCTTTTATTAGGACGATAATACTGAAAAGAAAGATTCCCCATCTTTTCTTTCATTTCGGGAGAAATACGATCGGGGGGGGCTAATTCGAATCCATCGGGTAAAATAAGAACAGCTCCTACATTCAAAGCTCCTTTTTTACCATTAGCAAGAACTTGTTTCAGTTGCATATCATAAGGAATTCTAACAACTGCTTCAAATACAGTATCAGGAAGTACAGCTTGCGGAACTTCAATATCCACGGGCTTATTAGCTAAATGGCAATTGGCACATATAATTCGCCCAGTTGCTTCTCGTGGATTTTCATAACCCTGCTGCGCAAAAATGGGATATGCATTTGAAATAGATGCTCGAGTTATTACATATATCATGATCAATACATAAATGGATCGAGTCATCTGTTCTTTTACCCAAGAAAAAGTATTTCTATTTTGCATGGTCCAATCATTGATCCCCGGAATTTCTACAATAAATTCGATAGGTAGCTAGTAGAATTACCTATCCACAAGTTTGCCATTGTATTGATTGTACTTAAAGAATTGTACTGGTGGAATCTAGTATTAATACCTTGAATTGAAAAGGTAGAAGTATAAAAAAGAAGTAAGATGAAAAAGGATTTCTTTATACACGAAGAAAGATTCTGATTTGATTGATATCAAAAGATCTAAGGAATTATTCATTCATTGAATGATAAATTACTACAAGCGAAGGAGATACACGATTTAAAAAATGGAAGATCCAATATTTCACAATTGTATCTAGAATCACTGGAAAAGTGGAAACAAGACCAGATATAATCTGATCATTCTGAGCCAATCCAAAATCGTTGTAAATCGAACAAATCATTAGTTCCCAACCATGGGTCGAGTGAAATCCGATCCATAAATCAGTAACTAAAAGAATCGAAAAAGCTTTGATTGTATCACTTAAGTTATAGAGAAATTCCTGAATCCAAGAATTTAGAATGAAAAGTTCTTCATTACCCAGAAAAAAATAACCACTTAGAATAGCGAAACAGATTATATTTGTAAATAAATGCAAAATGATATGGAAATGAGATTCATTTTGTCTTTGGACTAATTGTATTGTTTCCTTGTGCATTCCTATACGAAGTCTTTGCATATGTGTTTCCGAGTACTCCTTTATAATCTCGTCCAACAGGAATAGTTCTTCTAATTCCATAAATTTTTCTAGAACATTTTTCTCTTGAATATCATTCAAAAGGATTTCGGATTGCCTGGTATTCCACCAATTAAGAAACCAAGTTTCTATACATTTCTTAAATGAGAAAGAAACCCACCAGGGCAAAAAGAGTATAGACACAAGATATGGGAGGGAAGCCAATGCTTTCTTTTTTTTCATTCTGTATCCGTTATGTGAATTGTTAATGAACCTGTTTCATTCGTCGATTCTATCTGCTATTTCTATGAAGCACGAATCATATAACAAGAGCCTATAACTCTAACAAGAATAAGGTATCGAACCTATGGATCTTTTCCTATTTTTGTTTTTGTGTAAGAATTGAGTCTTTGGATCTAGAATAGAACATATCAAGAAAGGCCCTTTTCTAATGAAAAAAAAAGAAGTAAATATTCTTTCCACTTTCCATATTCTAGAGATCACAATTAGGCAAATTGTAACCGATTTCCCCTTCATTTATTCCTTTCGTTTCGATGAAAACTCGAAAACCCATTTGAACTAACAAATCTAATTCGGATTTCAAGACGAATCCTACCGGATCCTTTAATTCTTTTATTTCTATTTCGAATTCGAAAGATTTCACTGTCTAACCGTAGCGCGGGGATAGGGTATCAATTCAAAGGCCTAAAAAGAGGAATTATGCTTTACGAAAACAAAAGACATGTTAGGATATTTGATGAATCTATACTTATTAGACCTTTTACTAGTATAAAGAATGAAGCTGGACGCCATGTATATGCGTATACAAAATAGTTTTTGTGTACAAATAGTTTAGAGTCTCCTTAATCTATTTTTTTTTTAAGATATTTTATTTGATTAGTTAGATTAGATTTTATTATTATTAATATTGTTCCATATACGTCCTCCTGCTTTTTAGATGTATTAAGTTCCTTCTCTCATGCTGAGATTTCTTCTTCAGTTCATTTCAAAATACTTCAATGGGTACGCGCAAGAAATAGGCCAATTCGGCAGCTTTTTGTTCAATTTCTCGTGGAGTCAAATTCTCATCAGTACGGGTCAAGGGAATGGCTCCTTGGCCCTTTATTTCCATATAAAGAACACGACGAGGAAAAAGACCCTCTTTTACCTCCATTCTTATTGATTGGATATCTTTCATAAAGATACGAAGAAAGATGCGACGATTTCTTCCAGGAAATCCCCAACGAAAAAGGGACATTATCCCTTCTTTTCTATCGAATTGGTCATAACCACTACCTACATTCCATGAAATTGTGCACCACAAATAAGAACTAATGAATAGACCTGCGATCCCATAGAAAGACATCACGATCCCTTGTGGGAAAAAAATAATTTGTTGAGACGGAAATACGGATATCATATTTTTCCCAAGATAACTGGAAGTTCCAACCACTAAGAATCCTAGTGAACCTAAAAAAAGGATACAGGCCCAGCAAAAATTACTTGTTTTTCGAGACCCCGTTATAAGTTCTATCCATATATGTTCTGATCGCCAGTTCATACTATACTAGATCCAGTTGCATTTGATTGGAATTGAGAGAATAACCCAAATGGGATTTGACTCGACTTTTATTGCTTGATCCCGAAGTAACTTTCATCAACTAGCAGCATTTCGATAGGAACCATTAGGAAGAATTGGTTAGATACATTGAGTTTCTATTTCAAAGATTTTTCAAAAAAGATTTGCTGATCATTTTTAATTTAATCATTTCATTGATTAAGCTATAACCGCATATACATGCTGCATTAATGCGTATATTATGCATCGGCATACATAACAAAACAACTCTTTCATTTGTTTTCGGAAAGGCCACATATATCATATTACATTAAAAAAAAAGAGTATCTGTATGATGATCAAGTGTTGAAATAAATTGATGAGATTTGGTCCCATCATATTTAAACAATCTTATTTTTTTGGACATAAAGAGATAAAGAAGCCATTGCGATTGCCGGAAAGACTAGGCCCACTAAAGGAACAAAAATAGAGGGAAAGTTCAAATCTATCATAGAATGGGTACCTCAATTTCATATTTGTACCTATTATAATTCTAAATGAGAATTATAAAGATATCTTATGATAAGTCTATCTATTAATAAAGAATATTAAGATAATATTAATATGAAGTATTTAATAATTTAATAATAAATAACGAATGTAGAACTCAATGAAGTGTACCTATTCCTATTTCTAAACGAATATGTATGAGAATCCGCTTTCAGAAATTGGATTCTTCTTCTCCCATCCTTATCTTTATCGTCTTTCTATCTTTCCTTTCAAAACAAAAAGGTGTTTTGAAAGGAAAGATAGAAAAGAGTTTCTTATGAGTTCCTTACTTTAACCAATCTTATCCAAAAAACAAGGATAAGGATTCCTTGTAAAAAACGGGGGTTTTCGCTAAATAAAAAGAACTTCTATATTATTCTTATTTTTTATTTGAATATTTCTATTTTCTTTATTTGATTTGAGATTTCTTCTTTCTTTTTATTTACTATTTTATTTTTATTTTCTATATATGAATATGTCAAAAGGACGAAGAAAATCATTTTTATTTCCCGGATTTATCGGAAGGAGAAAGAAATATTGTCGATAGCAGGGATGCTTATTACTAATCAGGAACAGAGGTAGAATAAAAAAAGGATCCGAGGCAAAAAGTCATTATCCAAAACTTATGACTCTTACTACACTTATCATTGATGTCTCCAAAGAAAACACCATCTTCTTAGCTTTGTTTTTTTTTTTTCATTATAATGAACTAAATGCGTATTCGCTACAAATAAAAATAACTGAAGCTAGTGATATACTTCCATTTGAAAATGAAGAATTTAAATATTTTTTAAAAGATTTTTTTTTAATCTTTATTCCAGGGAAGGAAACCGTGTAGCTGAAATAACTCATTAAGAACACCTTTTAAAGGATTACGTGGTACGATTGGGTCGAATAAGCCCTTATGGAATAAAGACTCAGCCGCTTGTGAACCGTCGGGTACTGTATTTTTCAATGTTTGTTCAATTACTCTTTTACCCGCAAACGCAATGTAGGCATTAGGTTCAGCAATAATGATATCTCCCAACATACCAAAACTTGCTGTAACTCCACCAGTTGTAGGAGATGTAAGGATTGATACATAGAATAACTTTTTATTTGATTGATAATCATATGAAGCAGAAGATATTTTAGCCATTTGCATCAAACTCAAACTCCCTTCTTGCATGCGTGCTCCTCCAGAAGCACACACAATAATGACAGGTAGAGATCGATTAGTAGCATACTCAATCAAACGGGTGATTTTCTCACCTACTACGGATCCCATACTACCTCCCATAAACTGAAAATCCATAACTCCAATTGCTATGAGAATACTATTTAGTTGACCTACGCCCGTTTGAACAGCTTCAGTTAAACCCGTTTTTTTTTGAGAAAAAGAGATGCGATCTATATAGGGTTCCTCCTCTGAATGAAATTCAATAGGGTCCATAGAGACCATATCTTCATCCATAGGCTCCCAAGTGCCAGGATCAATAAAGAGTTCGATTCTATCTGAACTACTCATTTTCAAATGATATCCGCAGTGTTCACAAATATTCATTTTTGAACTAAAAAATTTTTTATAATTTAATCCATAACAATTCTCACATTGAACCCATAACTGTTTGTATTTTGTATTTATATTATTTATATCGAAATCATTAGATTTTTCTCTTTTATTTAAATAACTGCTACTAGTTTTGATACTAGAATTTCCACTTTCAATACTACTTGTACTTTCCATACAAATGAAACTAGAAATGTAACTGTCAATATCACTGTAAATGTCACTATTAAGACTGATTTCAAAACGAAGATAACTATCAATGCAACTATTAATGTGATTATTCCAATTATTCCAATTAGATTGAGTATCATACATGGAATAATAATAGTAGTAATTACTACTATTAGACCCACTATTCAAATAACTAGAAAAAAGAATCTTTAGTTCACTCAAAAAAGAACTAGCATTGTCAATATCAAAATTCTTATTTTCAATAGCAAAATCCTTATTTTCAATAGCAAAAATCTTCTTTTCAATATCAAAATATACAGAATAAGTGTCACCATTACTATTTCTAACTAAAAAAGTATGATCAGAGATCAAACTCAAAATATTCCTGTTATCAAAGAAATAATAATAATTTAGATAATTCATATTACTGAAACTAGAATTGTCCCAACTAGGAATCTTTTTATCCGCATCATTTAGAATAGTTTCTTCACTCCCACCGGTATGTCCAAGAGCATCAAGACTATCCATTGATTTACTTAGTCTACACCTATGTTCTAACTTCTTGTTAGACAACATCGAATTGAACCAACATTTTTCCATAGATTCTTTCTGCCCCCTATTTTAGGAAAACCTAATACTAATAGATGAATAGTCATTCGATGAATAAAAAATCATTTTACTATTTCTTTTTATTTCTCATCAGAATTCAAATGAAGTATATGATCGAATCATTAAGATTTTTAATGAAAAACGAGCGAGTCTTTAAAATAAAGGATTCTCCTGTTGAGGAATCCGGTGAATCATTTCACTATTATGATAGTGATTATCATAGAATTTTTTCCCAAAAAAAAAAGATATATAAATAGAAAGACAGGTTTATCTCGTGTAAAACTTTCAATTCTCATCAAAAAGATACATATACATAGTTGTTTCTTCCCATAAATTAAAAAGGAATTCTCGTCTCGTAGAATCTCGTGTCATATATTCAAAGAATAAAATGAGTTTCTATTACAACAGGGAACGAAAAAGACAATATAAAGGATAGGGGTAGAAGGGATCCTTCCCTTGGCTTGATCTATGGTCTTAAACTAAATAATAGAAAATGATCCGCCAATCCAATCCCAAGGATCCATAATTCAGCCTATGGTTCCAACAATAAAGAATAGAATAGATAAGTTGTTTAGTCTTCCTTCAATCTTATCTTCTTATGTTTATATTTTGTATAGACTTATATATTCTATTGTATATCGTAAAGTCTTTACATATAAAAAAAAAATATATATGCAAATACACAAAGATCCTCCTAGTTCATAGTAGAGGATTAGTATAAGATTTTTATTCTTTATTAGATTCGGCCCAATCTTTTCCTCAAAAAAAGAAAGATTGGGCCGAGTTTCATTGCAATAAATTAGGAGAACAAACAGGAACTACTGAATTATACGCGCTTATTTTGTCTCTTTCTATACCTTATCCACTTTATCCACTGGGTCGAAATCAAATGTGATCTCTTTCCAGATTTCACAAGCAGCGGCTAGCTCAGGGCTCCATTTGCTAGCTTCACGAATAATATCATTACCTTCACGAGCAAGATCACGTCCCTCATTACGAGCTTGTACACATGCTTCTAAAGCCACCCGATTAGCTACTGCACCGGGTGCATTTCCCCAAGGGTGCCCTAAAGTTCCTCCACCGAACTGTAGTACGGAATCATCCCCAAAGATTTCGGTTAGGGCAGGCATATGCCAAACATGAATACCCCCTGAAGCCACGGGCAGAACACCTGGCATAGAGACCCAGTCTTGAGTGAAAAAAATACCACGACTTCGATCTTTTTCAATAAAATCATCACGTAACAAATCAACAAAACCCAAAGTCATCTCACGTTCCCCCTCCAGTTTA